ATCAAGAAAATTCGAAGTTAGAAATACTTAAAAACAAAGAAATTGATACAACAAATTTAAATTTCAGGTTTGAAAAACCTCTTGTGACCCGTCTTTTCGACTATAAACGATTCCATCGTCCATTGCGGTATATAAAAAATGATCAATTTGAAAAAGCTGTAAGAAATGAAATGTCACAATCTTTTTTTTACACATGTCGAAGTGATGGAAATCAAAAAATATCTTTTACGTATCCACCAAGTTTATCTACTTTTGGAGAAATAATAAAAAAAAGGGGGGGGTTGTACACAACTGAAACCCCCTTCTCCTATGAACTGTATAATCAATGGGTTCGTACCAATGAACAAAAAGAAAACAACCTAAGCAATGAATTTATAAGTAGACTAGAGGCTTTAGACAAGGGATTTCTTCCCATGTATGTACTCGAAAAAAGGGCTAGATTGTGTAATGATCAGATTAAAAAAGAATACTTGTCTAAAAAATATGATCCTTTCTTGAATGGGCCCTATCGTGGAACAATCCATTTTTTTTTTTTTTCCTCAATTCTAAATAAACCTTCCATCGAAAATTCCATGGGACCTCTTTGGATAAATAAGATCCATGGTATGTTTTTTGCTCCTGAGTATGGAAAATTGGATCAAAAAATGGATACATTTAATCGAAAACCATTAGAAATGAAACATTTTTTGAACTTTATTAATGAATTTGCTGGAGAATCACGATCGTATTTAAATTGGAAAGTACTTTCCTTATTTCCAGAACGAAAAAAAAAAAAAAATTATTCAAAAGATCAAGCAGAATTTTTTAAATTTTTATTCAATGCAGTTCTAACTGATACAAACGACCAAACAATTAGAAAAAAATATCTTGGAGTAAGAATAAAAGAAATAAGTAAAAAAATACCTAGATGGTCATACAAATTAATCAACGATTTAGAACAACAAGAAATAGAAAATGACGAAGGGCTGGCAGAGGAGCCTCAGATTCGTTCAAGAAAAGCTAAACGTGTAATAATTTTTAATGATAATCAGCATAATTCCGATATTAATACCCCGGATATTGATAATTCTGATCAAACAGAGGAAGTAAATTTACTACGTTATTCTGAACAATCGGATTTTCGCCGAGACATAATCAAAGGCTCGATGCGTACTCAAAGACGTAAAATCGCTATTTGCAAACTGTTTCAAGCAAATATACATTCCCCCCTTTTCTTGGACAGAATAGAAAACTCTCTCCTTTTTGCATTTGATATCTCCAAACGGATGCAATTTTTTTTTATAAAGAGGATAGGTAAAAACACAGAATTAAAAATTTCGGATTATACGGGGGAAGGTACAAAAGAAAAGGGAAAAAAAGAAGTGGACAAAAGAGAGAAGGACAAAATTCAAGAGAAAGCGCGTATAGAAATAGCAGAAGTTTGGGATACCATTCTATTGGGTCAAGTACTAAGAGGTTTAATATTAGTAACACAATCAATTCTTCGAAAATATCTCCTACTACCCTCATTTATAATAGCTAAAAATATGGGTCGTATACTATTATTTGACTTTCCTGAGTGGTCTGAAGATTTTAAAGATTGGAAGAAGGAAAGGCATCTTAAATGCACCTATAATGGTGTTCAATTATCAGAAAAAGAATTTCCGAAAAACTGGTTAACAGAGGGTATTCAAATAAAAATACTATTTCCTTTCCGCCTGAAACCTTGGCACCGATCTAAGCCAGACTCCATTTATATAGAAAAAAAAAAAAAGAAGGGTAACAAATATGATTTTTGTTTTTTAACGGTTTGGGGGAAGGAAGCTGAACTACCGTTTTGCTCTTCCCGAAGGAGACCCTCCTTTTTTGGACCCATTTTTAAAGAACTTGGAAAAATTATTATAAAACGGAAAACAAATTGTTTTCCGGTTCTAAGAAGTTTAAACGAAAGAACAAATTTCTCTCTAATAGTCTCAACAGAAATAAAAGAAATAAAAAAAAGAATTGTCAAAAGCATTCTCTTTATACAAAGAATAATAAAAGAACTATCAAAAAAAAAACCAATCCTATTATTTGGATTGGGAGAAGTATATGAGTTTAGTGAAACTAAAAAAGATTTGATAATCAGTAATAGTATTATTTATGAATCATCCAGTCAAATTCAATCTATCGATTGGACAAATTCCTCACTGACAGAAAAAAAAATAAAAGGCCTAACTGATCGAACAAACCTAATCATAACTCAAATCGTCAAAATTAGAAAAACCAAGAAAATAAAATATCTAACCCCCGAAATAAATATTTGTTCTAACAAAAAAAATCATGATGCTAAAAGATTAGAATCCCCCAAAAGTTTTTGGCAGATGTTAAAAAGAAGAAATACTCGATTAATTCGCAAATCAAATTTTTTTATAAAATTTTTCTTTCAAAGGATATATATAGGTATCTTTATTAGTAATATTCCTCGGATAAATACACAAGTTTTTCTTGAATCAACAACAAAAAGCGTTGATAAATACATTTACAATATTAATATTGAAGCAAATCAAGAAAGTATTGAAAAAAAAAAAATGAACTTTAGTTTTAGAAAGGCACTTTCTAATATTAGTCAAATTAATAAGAATTCACAGACTTTATCCTCTTTGTCTTTGTCACAAGCATATGTATTTTACAAATTATCAAAAACACACGTTATTAACTTGAGATCTATCCTTCAATATTTTCAATATTATGGAACATCTGTTTTTCTTAAAAATGAGCTAAAGGGTTATTGTGTAGCACAAAGAATATTTCGTTCCGAATTAAAACAGAAAAAACTTACTAATTCTAGAAGGAATCAATGGAAAAATTGGTTAAGGGTTGATGATCAATATCATTTATCTAAGATTCAATGGTCTAAATTAGTAGCACAAAAATGGAGCAATAGAATTAAGCAAGGTTGGATAACACCAAATAAAGATTTTAACAAACGATATTCATATGAAAAATACCAAGTAATTCATTACGAAAAAGCAACTAATTATACATTACCAAATCAACAAGAAAATTTTAAAAAACACTATGAATACGGTCTCTTATCATCTAAATCTATTAATTCTGAAGATAAGAAGAACTCATATAGTTATGTATCACCATTCCAAGTAAACAATAATCAAGCGATTTCTTATAATTACAACATAGATAAACACAAATTTTTTGATGGGCTGGGAATTATCCCTATCCAGAATTATGTAGTAAAAGATACTATTATCGATATGGCTAAAAATCGGGATAGAAAATATTTGGATTGGAAAATGCTCTCTTTTTGTTTTAGAAAGAAGCTCAATATTGAGACCTGGATCCATAGCACCAGTAATAAAAAGACTAATCATGATCAAAAAGTTGATAAAATTGATAAGAAAGATCTTTTTTATCTCACGCTTCATGAAGAAATAAACCTCTTCAATAAAAAAAGGTTTGATTGGATGGGAATGAATGAAGAACTACAAAATGATCCCATAGCAAATTTGGCACCTTGGTTCTTCCCAGAATTTATGCTACTTTATAATTCATATAAAATGAAACCCCGGGTCATACCCATCAAATTACTTCTTTTTGAATTAGAAAATCGAACGAAAACAGAACAAGAATCTCCAACCCAAGGGAATCTTGGATCATATGCACAAAACCGAAGGAATGGCGGATTATTTCTTTCAAACCAACAAAAATATGTTGAAGAATATTATGCGGGATCAGGCATACAAAAAGATAGAAAGAACAAGCAATACACAAGCAATACAGAAGTAGAACTCGATTTTTTTCTAAAACCTTCTTTGCATTTGCTTATTCAATTGAGATGTAATGATTTTTTTAATCAAAGAGTAATCCATAATATTAAGGTATATTGTCTCCTGCTTAGACTGAGAAACCCAAAAGAAATTTCTATATCTTTTATGCAACGAGGAGAAATGATTCTAGATATATTGCTGGGTCAAAAGGATATAACGCTTACACAATTGGCGAAAAGTGGGATATTAATTATCGAACCGGTTCGTCTGTCTGTGAAAAATAATGGAAAATTTATTATGTATCAAACCATAAGTATTTCATTGGTTCATAAGAGTCAGGATCTGATTAATCAAAGATACCAAGAAAAAATATATGTCGATAAAAAGAATTTTGATAAATCCATTGCAAGACATCAAAAAATAACCGGAACTAGAGACAAAAATCATTATGCTTTGCTCGTTCCTGAAAATATTTTATCACCTAGACGTCGTAGAGAATTTAGAAGTCTAATTTGTTTCAATTCACGAAAAGGGAACGATCGGGAGAGAAATATCGTACTTTGCGATGGGAAGAACCTAAAAAACTGTGGTAAATTTTTGGATACAAGCACAAATCTTGATATAGATAAAAATAAATTTATCAAAGTAAAGCTTTTTCTTTGGCCCACTTATCGATTAGAAGATTTAGCTTGTATCAATCGCTATTGGTTTTATACCACTACTGGCAGTAGTTTCAGTATGGTAAGGATACATATGTATCCACAATTTAAAAATTTTTAAAGTGGTAAATTTTTGCTATATATCAGGTAGCCTATCTAATATCGGAAAGCCAACAGATACACACATGTGGTGGCTTACATTACATGATGTATCAATTAGATCTATAAATCAATCAACGACTCATTTTATTTGAGAAAATAAGGAGTCCATAATTAAATATTAAATTTAATATACCCGATTAAAATTAAAATAAATGTTTGGCATTAGTATTATTTATTATTTCTGATCAGTAAAATTAACAATTCATAGCTTTAAACAAGAAAAGGGGGATAATTTTAAGTTTTATGGTCAAAAAGGCATTCATTTCAGTTTTTTTCCAAGAAAAAAAAGAAGAAAACCCGGGATCTGTTGAATTTCAAGTATTAACTTTCACCAATAAGATACGACGACTTACTTCACATTTGGAATTGCACAGAAAAGACTATTTATCTCAGAGAGGTCTACGTAAAATTCTGGGAAAACGTCAACGATTACTAGCTTATTTGTCAAAGAAAAATAGAATACGTTATAAAGAATTAATTGGTCGGTTGGAAATTCGCGAGCCAAAAACTCACGAATTTAAATAACTTTAAATTATTTGATTTATTAGATCTTGAATTTTGATGATTTTCGGCAATTCATGGAAGAATGAATCGGGTAAAAACCTATGAATATACCAGCTACAAGAAAAGACCTCATGATAGTAAATATGGGTCCTCAGCACCCATCAATGCATGGTGTTCTTCGACTCATCATTACTCTAGATGGTGAAGATGTTATTGACTGTGAACCAGTACTGGGTTATTTACACAGAGGAATGGAAAAAATTGCGGAAAACCGAACAATTATACAATATCTTCCTTATGTAACACGTTGGGATTATTTAGCTACTATGTTCACAGAAGCAATAACCGTAAATGCACCAGAGCAGTTAGGAAATATTCAAGTACCGAAAAGAGCCAGCTATATCAGAGTAATTATGTTGGAGTTGAGTCGTATAGCTTCTCATTTATTATGGCTTGGACCTTTTATGGCCGATATTGGGGCACAGACCCCTTTCTTCTATATTTTCAAAGAAAGAGAATTAGTATATGATCTATTCGAAGCTGCCACTGGTATGAGAATGATGCATAATTATTTTCGTATCGGAGGAGTTGCTGTTGATCTACCTCATGGTTGGATAGATAAATGTTTAGATTTCTGTGATTATTTTCTAACAGGGGTTGCTGAATATCAAAAACTTATTACACGAAATCCCATTTTTTTAGAACGAGTTGAGGGAGTAGGTATTATTAGCGAAGAGGAGGCAATAAATTGGGGTTTATCAGGACCAATGCTCCGAGCTTCCGGAATACAATGGGATCTTCGTAAAGTTGATCATTATGAGTGTTACGACGAATTTAATTGGGAAGTCAAATGGCAAAAAGAAGGAGATTCATTAGCTCGTTATTTAGTACGAATCAGTGAAATGACGGAATCTATAAAAATTATTCAACAGGCTTTGGAGGGAATTCCAGGAGGGCCCTATGAGAATTTAGAAAGCCGATGCTTCGATAGAGTAAGGGATCCCCAATGGAATAATTTTGAATATCGATTCCTTAGTAAAAAGCCTTCGCCCACTTTTGAATTGTCGAAACAAGAACTTTATGTGAGAATCGAAGCACCAAAAGGAGAGTTGGGGGTTTTTTTGATAGGAGATCAAAGTGTTTTTCCTTGGCGATGGAAAATCCGACCGCCCGGTTTTATCAATTTGCAAATTCTTCCTCAGTTAGTTAAAAGAATGAAATTGGCTGATATTATGACGATACTAGGTAGTATAGATATCATTATGGGAGAAGTTGATCGTTGAAATGATAATTGATAGAACAGAAGTACAAGATATCAATTCTTTTTCCAGATTGGAATCCTTAAAAGAGGTCTATGGGATCATATGGATGCTTATACCTATGTTAACTCTTGTATTGGGGATCACAATAGGTGTACTAGTAATTGTGTGGTTAGAAAGAGAAATATCCGCAGGGATACAACAACGTATTGGACCTGAATATGCCGGCCCTTTGGGAATTCTCCAAGCTCTAGCAGATGGGACAAAACTACTTGTCAAAGAAAATATTATTCCATCTAGAGGAGATACTGGTTTTTTCAGTATCGGACCATCCATAGCGGTCATATCAATTCTACTAAGTTATTCAGTAATTCCTTTTGGTTATCACCTTGTTCTAGCCGACCTCAATATCGGTGTTTTTTTATGGATTGCCATTTCAAGTATTGCTCCCATTGGACTTCTTATGTCAGGATATGGATCAAATAATAAATATTCCTTTTTAGGTGGTTTACGAGCTGCTGCTCAATCAATTAGTTATGAAATACCATTAACTCTATGTGTGTTATCAATATCTCTACGTGTGATTCGTTGAGACATAAACTTTTTCTTCTTTCCGTTCTTTCTCGGAAAGAGTTGAATATATTTTTTGTTCATTGTTCGCGTTGATGAACTAAATCAGATAGTTCTATGAGTGAAAGAAAACAGCTTATAATATAAGTTCGCAGTAAAAAGTCGAGTCTCATTTCCTATGTACCAGGATTAAGCAAAAGTAAATATAAGCAGTAGATACTGTTTACCCCAAGGTTGGTTGGTTGGGCATCATGGCTTGAAGCGGGTTCACAAGATCAACTGTATGGAGTTTTCATTCTTGTTTGGCTCTATTACCATACATGTATTACCATAACAGGCGATTAGGAACAAATGAGTGGATGGTTAGAAACACCAAATTACACAAAGGATTAGTAATAGAGATTATGTCAATTATCCAAAAGGCCATTTCCGCATAACAAAGAATACTAAATTGGAGCTTTAAGTTGGTAGAAATGACCAGGTAGTACTCCCCATGATTCCGATCCAGAGTATGCTCCTATCCACCGATTAAAGAAATTACTATCAAGAACGAAATAATCCTTTACTTTTTTTGCCTTTTGAGAAACAAGAATAGGAACGGAAAAATGAGTAAAGATTTCAAAATGAATCAAAAATAAACAGAGAGAGATCTCTTTATTCTTAATTTATATAGAAATTTGTATAGAAATCTAATTTTTGTCATTATTTATATTTATATTTATGAATTAATGTAATGTCTAATTCTTTTTCGTAATTGAAAACGATGGTTTCAAATATCTATGGATATTTATACAAGGAGTAGTTTATTGAAAGATTAAGTTATTACTCAAAAAATAAACGTTTTAATTATTAAAGGATGAGATCAATTCAGAAGTACTTTTATTATTGTATTAGTATAGCAGACAGAATTACATTGGTCTAATTCGGGACCTTTCAATAGATTTTTACTCGATCTATAACATATCGACATAAAGAAAGAATGCTGATCCGGTCCTTAGATTTCTTTGTGGCCCTCGAGGAGCCGTATGAGGTGAAAATCTCATGTACGGTTCTGTAATAGCGATGGGAACAGTGATGTTATCACCGACTATGATTATCTAACAGTTTGAGTACAGTTGATATAGTTGAGGCACAGGCAAAATATGGGTTTTGGGGGTGGAATTTGTGGCGTCAACCTATAGGGCTTATTGTTTTTATAATTTCCTCCCTAGCAGAATGTGAGAGATTACCCTTTGACTTACCAGAAGCAGAGGAAGAGTTAGTAGCAGGTTATCAAACCGAATATTCAGGTATAAAATTTGGTTTATTTTATGTTGCTTCCTATCTAAATCTACTAGTTTCTTCATTCTTTGTAACAATTTTTTACTTGGGTGGATGGAATCTCTCTATTCCGTACATGTTTGTTCCTGAACTTTTTGAAATAAATAAAGCGGGTGGCGTCTTTGGAACCACATTTTGTCTTTTTATTACATTAGCTAAAACATATTTGTTCTTGTTTATTCCTATCACAACAAGATGGACTTTACCTAGGTTAAGAATAGACCAATTATTAAATCTTGGATGGAAATTTCTTTTACCTATTTCTCTAGGTAATCTATTATTAACAACTTCTTCCCAACTTCTTGCACTGTAAATACACTATTCTACATTCACGACCTGTCTCAAACAAGAAAAAAAATTATTTTATAGATATTCTATTCCCGATATGTTCCCTATGGTAACCGGGTTCATGAATTATGGTCAACAAACAGTCCGAGCTGCAAGGTACATTGGTCAAAGTTTCATGATTACCTTATCCCACGCAAATCGTTTACCGGTAACTATTCAATATCCTTATGAAAAATTGATCACATCGGAACGTTTCCGCGGTCGAATCCACTTTGAATTTGATAAATGCATTGCTTGTGAAGTATGTGTTCGTGTATGTCCTATAGATTTACCTGTTGTGGATTGGAAATTGGAAACGGATATTCGAAAGAAACGATTGCTTAATTACAGTATTGATTTCGGAATCTGTATATTTTGTGGTAATTGCGTTGAGTATTGTCCAACAAATTGTTTATCAATGACTGAAGAATATGAACTTTCTACTTATGATCGTCACGAATTGAATTATAATCAAATAGCTTTGGGTCGTTTACCAATGACAGTAATTGACGATTACACAATTCGAACAATTTTGAATTCGCCTCAAATAAAAAATAGGTCAACCCCATGATTTAAGAATAATTCAAAATGACTAAGATTTCGTTTTGATATAAAAGAATCCATTTTCTTTTTCCTTGGTCAATAACTACAATATAAATCCCAACTGTTGCTTGGTTGGTGAGAATCGAGGCTTCATTTGGAGTGAAAATCTAGTCATACTAGTCATATATGAGTAATTATTTCAACATATATAGCCTCTTTAAACTACCATTTCCCATTTCTGATAAAAAATGAGATTAAGCCAATTCCAATTATTGGATCCACATTAATCCACACCGATTAGAATTTCTTAGCATTTCGAATTCAATTCATAAAAACGTATCATAAAAAATAGGGTAATTTTCCTCGTCAGGTCAATAAGATCATGAAAGATTTTTGATTTTTTTATTTCTTATTTTACATATAATGGATTTACCTGGACCAATACATGATTTTATTTTAGTCTTTCTGGGATCGGGTCTTATATTAGGAGGTTTAGGAGTGGTATTACTTACTAATCCAATTTATTCTGCCTTTTCATTGGGATTGGTTCTTGTTTGTATATCTTTATTATATATTTCATCAAACTCCCATTTTATAGCTGCCGCACAGCTCCTTATTTACGTGGGAGCTATAAATGTTTTAATCATATTTGCTGTGATGTTTATGAATGGTTCAGCATCTTACAAAGATTTTACTCTTTGGACCGTTGGGAATGGGGTTACTTCGATGGTTTGTACAAGTATTTTTGTTTCACTAATTACTATTATTACAGATACGTCATGGTACGGTATTATTTGGACTACAAGATCAAACCAGATTATAGAGCAAGATTTTATAAGTAATAGTCAACAAATTGGGATTCATTTATCAACAGACTTTTTTCTTCCATTTGAACTCATTTCCATAATTC